AAAAGATCAAATCTTTGATGATTCCATCATACATGATGGAATTTCGAAAACTTCTGGATAGGTATCCTACATCTGAACTGAATCCTTTCTGGTTAAAGAATCTCTTTCTAGTTGTTCTGGAACAATTAGGAGATTCTCTGGAAGAAATACGGGGTTCTGCTTCTGGTGGCAACATGCTATTGGGTGGTGGTCCCGCTTATGGGGTCAAATCAATACGTTCTAAGAAGAAATATTGGAAGATCAATCTCATCGATCTTGTAAGTATCATACCAAATCCCATCAATCGAATCATTTTTTCGAGAAATACGAGACATCTAAGTCGTACAAGTAAAGAGATCTATTCATTGATAAGAAAAAGAAAAAACGTGAACGGTGATTGGATTGATGATAAAATAGAATTCTGGGTCGCGAACAGTGATTCGATTGATGATGAAGAAAGAGAATTCTTGGTTCAGTTCTCCACCTTAACGACAGAAAAAAGGATTGATCAAATTCTATTGAGTCTGACTCATAGTGATCATTTATCAAAGAATGACTCTGGTTATCAAATGATTGAACAACCGGGATCAATTTCCTTACGATACTTAGTTGACATTCATCAAAAGGATCTAATGAATTATGAGTTCAATAGATCCTGTTTAGCAGAAAGACGGATATTCCTTGCTCATTATCATACAATCACTTATTCACAAACCTTGTGTGGGGCTAATATTTTTCATTCCCCATCTCCTCATGGAAAACCCTTTTCGCTCCGCTTAGCCCTATCCCCTTCTAGAGGTATTTTAGTGATAGGTTCTATAGGAACTGGACGATCCTGTTTGGTCAAATACCTAGCGACAAACTCCTATGTTCCTTTCATTACGGTATTTCCGAACAAGTTCCTGGATGACAAGCCTAAAGGTTATCCTATTGATGATATCGATATTGATGATAGTGACGATATTGATGATAGTAATGATGACCTTGATATTGATACGGAGCTGCTAACTATGACGAATGTGCTAACTATGTATATGACGACGAAAATAGACCGATTTGATATCACCCTTCAATTCGAATTAGCAAAAGCAATGTCTCCTTGCATAATATGGATTCCAAACATTCATGATCTGCATGTGAATGAGTCGAATTACTTATCCCTCGATCTATTAGAGAACTATCTCTCCAGGGATTGTGAAAGATGTTCCACTGGAAAGATTCTTGTTATTGCTTCGACTCATATTCCCCAAAAAGTGGATCCCGCTCTAATAGCTCCAAATAAATTCAATACATGCATTAAGATACGAAGGCTTCTTCTTCCACAACAACGAAAGCACTTTTTCATTCTTTCATATACTAGAGGATTTCACTTGGAAAAGAAGATGTTCCATACTAACGGATTCGGGTCCATAACCATGGGTTCCAATGCGCGAGATCTTGTAGCACTTATAAATGAGGCCCTATCAATTAGTATTACACAGAAGAAATCCATTATAGAAACTAATACAATTAGATCAGCTCTTCATAGAAAAACTTGGGATTTTCGATCCCAGATAAGATCGGTTCAGGATCGTGGGATCCTTTTCTATCAGATAGGAAGGGCTGTTACACAAAATGTACTTCTAAGTAATTGCCCCATAGATCCTATATCTATCTATATGAAGAAGAAATCATGTAAGGGAGGGGATTCTTATTTGTACAAATGGTACTTCGAACTTGGAACGAGCATGAAGAAATTAACGATACTTCTTTATCTTTTGAGTTGTTCTGCCGGATCGGTCGCTCAAGATCTTTGGTCTTCATCCAGACACGATGAAAAAAATTGGATCACTTCTTATGGATTCGTCGAGAACGATTCTGATCTAGTTCATGGCCTATTACTATTATTACTATTAGAAGTAGAAGGCGCTCTGGCTCTGGCGGGATCCTCACGGACAGAAAAATCTTGCAGTCAGTTTGATAATAATCGAGTGACATTACTTCTTCGGTCCGAACCAAGGAATCAGTTAGATATGATGCAAAATGGATCTTGTTCTATCGTTGATCAGAGATTTCTATATGAAAAATACGAATCGGAGTTTGAAGAAGGGGAAGGGGCCCTCGATCCGCAACAGATAGAGGAGGATTTATTCAATCACATAGTTTGGGCTCCTAGAATATGGCGATTTGATTGTATCGAAAGGCCCACTGAATTGGGATTTCCCTATTGGACTGGGTCATTTCGGGGCAAATGGATCATTTATCATAAAGAGGATGAGCTTCAAGAGAATGATTCGGAGTTCTTGCAGAGTGTAACCATGCAGTACCAGACACGAGAGAGATCTTCCAAAGAACAAGGCTTTTTTCGAACAAGCCAATTCATTTGGGACCCTGCGGATCCATCCTTTTCCCTATTCAAAGATCAGCCCTCTGTCTCTGTGTTTTCACGTCGAGAATTCTTTGCAGATGAAGAGATGTCAAAGGGGCTCATTGCTTCCCAAACAAATCCTCCTACATCTATATATAAACGCTGGTTCATCAA